TGTCTTGTATCTTCTTCCTTTGTTTTTGTATACCTATTGGCTAGTGCCTAGTACTAAAAATGGAATACAAGTAATGAATTCCATAGATCTCGCAAAAATAGTATAAACAAGAAACAAAGCAAAGGAGGTTTAAGGAAGTTTACAGAAATACATATTTCATTTTTTTGATCGACAAGAATTCAGCGCTTTTTATCAACTTGATGGTAAGGAATTTCTGGATCTAGAAATTCATTTCATATAATTGAACCTTTTCAAACTGTTTCTTTTTAAGAACCAAAAAAATTTGTGCCAAAATAACAGATGCCAAGAAGAACAAAAGGCCTTGGACGCGTAATGGATCTTGAAGCACTATTTCCGCATCTCCCTGACCAAACCCCCCTACATTAGGATTGCTTGTTAATGGTTGATCAAGCTTGATAGATTCACCCTCTGAAACAAGAAGTTCTGGCCCTGGAGGTATAATATCAACCGCTTGGTGTCCATCCGATGCATCAACTATGGTTATTTCATATCCCCCCTTTTCTTTACGTACTATTTTGCTTACTATACCCGCGGATGTAGCATTATAGACTGTATTGTTACTCTTGCTCCCATCAGGATAAATCTGACCTCTTCCCCTGTTCCCACCTACATATATAGGATATTTTAAGAAGTTAACGTCTTTCTTTGTAGCAGGGTCGGGGGAAAGAATGGGAAAGACGATTTCACTATATTTTTGACCTGGAACAGGACCTATCACAAGAATATTTCTTTTATTAGGACGATAACTCAGAAAAGACAGATTTCCTATCTTTTCTTTCACCTCGGGAGAAATACGATCGGTGGGAGCTAATTCGAATCCCTCGGGTAAAATAAGAACAGCCCCTACGTTCAAAGCCCCTTTTTTACCATTAGCAAGGACTTGTTTCACTTGCATATCATAAGGAATTCGAACAACTGCTTCAAATACAGTATCAGGAAGTACAGCTTGCGGAACTTCAATATCCACAGGCTTATTAGCTAAATGGCAATTGGCGCATACAATTCGCCCGGTTGCTTCTCGTGGATTTTCATAACTTTTCTGCGCAAAAATGGGATACGCATTTGAAATAGATGCTCGAGTTATTACATATATCATGATCGATACAGAAATAAATCGAGTCATCTGTTCCTTTACCCAAGAAAAAGTATTTCTATTTTGCATGATCCAATCATTGATCCCGGAATTTCTACAATAAATTAGATAGGGAACTAGTATAGTTCCCTATCCACGAGTCTGCCATTGTACTGAAAAAATTCTACGAAAATAGGACGAAGACCTTGAAAAGTATAAAGAATGAGAAAAATAGAAAATGCCTTTTTTATACGTGAAAAAATTTTTTGATTGATATCAGGAGATCAAATAAGTTCTTCATTCATTCATTGAATGATAAATGACTACAAGCGAAGGAGATACGCGATTTAAAAAACGGAAGATCCAATATTTCACAATTGTATCTAGAATAACTGGAAAAGTGGAAACAAGACCAGATATAATTTGCTCATTATGAGCCAATCCAAAATCATTGTAGATCGAACCAATCATTAGTTCCCAACCATGGGTTGAGTGAAATCCGATCCATAAATCAGTAACTAAAAGAATAGAAAAAGCTTTTATTGTGTCACTTAAGTTATAGAAGAATTCCTGAATCCAAGAATTCAGAATAACAAGTTCCTCATTACCCAGAATAAAATAACCACTTAGAATAGTAAAACAGATTATATTTGTCGACAAATGCAAAATGATATGGAGATGATATTCATTTTGTGTTTTGACCAATTGTATCGTTTCTTTGTGTATTCCTATACGAAGTTTTTTTATATGTGTCTCTGGGTATTCTTTTATCATTTCATCCAACAAGAATAGTTCTTCTAATTCTAGGAATTTTTCTAGAACATTTTTCTCTTGAATATCATTCAAAAAATTTTCGGATTGCCTAGTATTCCACCAATGAATAATCCAAGGTTCCAGACTTTTTTGAAATGAGAGAGAGATCCACCAGGGCAAAAATATTATAGATACAAGATATGGGAGGGAAGTCAATGCTTTCTTTTTTTTCATTTTTTATCTGTGAATTGTTAATGAACTGCTTCATTTGTCAACTTTATCTGATCTTATATTTCTCTAAAGCACGAGTTCTATAACAAGGTATCAAACCTATTGATCTATTCCCAGTTTTTTGTAAAAATGTAGTCCTTAGATCTAGAAAAAGGAATATAGAAATAGAATTAAGGATCCCGTTTCGGATGAAATATATATATATTTCTAATAGAATAAGTAAATTCTAAGTAAATGAGATTTCCGAATATCTCAATTGGATAAATCCGAACGAATTTCATTTGTTCCTTTTGATAAAAATTCAAAAAACTTCAATTGGTACGCGCAGGAAATAGGCCAATTCGGCAGCTTTTTGTTCAATTTCTCGTGGAGTCAAATTCTCATCAGTACGAGTCAAGGGGATGGTTCCTTGGCCTCTGATTTCCATATAAAGAATACGACGAGGAAAAAGACCCTCTTTAACCTCCATTCTGATTGATTGGATATCTTTCATAAAGAAGCGAAGGAAAATGCGACGATTTATTCCGGGGAATCCCCAACGAAAAATGCACATTATTCCTTCTTTTCTATCGAATCGATCATAACCACTACCTACATTCCACGATATTGTGCACCACAAATAGGAACTAATGAATAAACCCGCGATCCCATAGAACGACATCACGATCCCTTGTGGAAAAAAAAGAATTTGTTGAGAAGGAAATCCAGGTATCAGATTCCTACCAAGATAACTAGAAATTCCAACCACTAAGAATCCTAGTGAACCTAAAAAAAGAATACAGGCCCAGCAAAAATTACTTGCTTTTCGAGACCCTGTTATAAGTTCTATCCATATATGTTCTGATCGCCAGTTCATACTATACTAGATCCGATTGCATTCGATTGGAATTCAGAAAAAAAATTTGACTTTACTTTTCTTGATGCCAAAGTAACTTTCATCAACTAAAACTATTCTGATATGAACCCTTAGGAGTAATTGGTTAGATACATTGACTTTCTATTATAAAAATATTTGCCGATCGTTTTTATAACCCGCATATACATGGATTTATACGGATATCATGTATCCGCATGCATAACAGTTCTTTCATTTGTATTCGGAAAAAAGGCACATATCATACCACATTACACTAAACAAATATCTGTACCAAAAAAATTTCTGTATTATGATTCAGTGTTGAAATAAATTGTTTCAATTTGACCCCATCAGGTCTAGACAATCTTATTTTTTTGTACATGAAGAAATAAAGAAGCCATTGCAATCGCCGGAAATACTAGGCCTACTAAAGGGACAAAAATAGAGGGTAAGTTAAGATCTGTCATAGAACGGGTACCTCAATTTAATATTTGTATCTATTATAAATAGAAAGATATCTTAAGTATATCTATTATATTATAATTATTATAAATAATATTAAGTACTTAATAAGTGCAAGGAATGAGAACTAAATGAAAATTTAGTGTACCTATTCATCTTTCTACACGAATATGTATGAAAATCCACTTTAAGTTTAAGAAATTTTATGAATTCTCCCGTCCTTAATACTCTTTCTATCTTTCTAAAAAAATAAAGAGTTTTTTTTTATATTAAAGATATTTCTTATAAGTTCGCGACTCTAACTAAACTAATTCAACCCAACAAAAAGGGATTAGATTTCTAATAAAAAATGGAAGTTCTTGGTAGGCAAGGCATAGAAATCACTTCTATTTTTTCTAGATTTTCATATTTTCGTTTTATTTCTATATTATATATATATTTTTTTCAAAGGAAAGAAACCGTGTAGCTGAAATAACTCACTCAGAACGCCTTTTAAAAGATTACGCGGTATGATTGGGTCGAATAAGCCCTTCTGGAATGAATACTCAGCTGCTTGTGAACCGTCGGGTACTGTTTTATTCAATGTTTGTTCAATTACTCTTTTACCTGCAAAAGCAATGTACGCGTTAGGTTCAGCAATAATGACATCTCCCAACATACCAAAACTGGCCGTTACTCCACCAGTTGTAGGGGATGTAAGGATTGATACATAGAATAACTTTTTATTTGATTGATAATTATATGAAGCAGAAGATATTTTAGCCATTTGCATCAAGCTCAAACTTCCTTCTTGCATACGTGCTCCTCCGGAAGCACACACAATAATAACAGGTAGAGATCGATTAGTAGCATACTCGATCAAACGAGTGATTTTCTCGCCTACTACAGATCCCATACTACCCCCCAAAAACTGAAAATCCATAACCCCAATTGCTATGGGAATACCATTTAATTGACCTATGCCTGTTTGAACAGCTTCAGTTAAACCTGTCCTTCGTTGATAAGAATCAATACGATCTCTATAAGGTTCCTCCTCTGAATGAAATTCAATGGGGTCCATGGAGACCATATCTTCGTCCATAGGATCCCAAGTGCCCGGGTCAATCAAAAGTTCGATTCTATCTGAACTACTCATTTTCAAATGATATCCACACTGCTCACAAATATTCATTTTTGATCTAAAAAATTTTTTATAATTTAATCCATAACAATTTTCGCATTGAACCCATAAATTTTTGTACTTTTTATTTATATCAAAATCATTAGATCTTCCTCTTATATTGAAATCGCGGATGTTACCATCAGTTCGTATACTATAATTTCCATTTTCACTATTGCTTACGCCTTCACTACAAATGAAACTAGAAATGTAACTGTCACTGTAATTTTCGGTATCACCTAAAATGTAACTATGAATACTGACTTCAAAACGAAGATAACTATCAATACAACTATTAATGTGATTACTCCAACTAGATTTAGTATCATACATGTAATGATAATAGTCGTGATTGTTACTCTTAGACCTACTATTCAAATAACTGGAAAAAAAAGTTTCGAATTCGCTCAGAAAAAAACTATTATTGTCAATCTCAAAAATATGAT